TACCATTCAATAGAAAATTTCTCAAATTTCTGTAGTATGAGGTTTCTTTTCTCTCCATTTCCATTATTATTATTGGCTTCAGACTAGAAATTGAAGATCAAGTAAAACCGGAATCCAGCAGATTTTTTTCTAATAATTCATGACAGAGATTATCATATTTACCCAATTCAATTAGATGTGCGAAATCTCCAAATCCCCTTTTCGGTCGTCCAAAAACAAGTAAGAGTAACAAGGATTCGATAAAAGAAAGAGAAGTAATGAATAAAAAAATTTTAATAATCGATATTTGTTTTGCGATGCACGCGTTATTGTATTATATCAAAATATTAAAAGGTTCTTTCTTGACCTAACTACAAAGGGGGGATTTATGCTTTATATATAGAAAGACAAAATAGAAAATCTATAACTGAAAATTTTTTATTTTAGAATCGAATTGGACCAAAATCAAAATTTGATTTTTTCGAGTGATCCGCTCGTGCGATACCTTTCCCTTTTTTCTTGTCATTTGAGATATTCTGTGAATGACCCTACTGCTGAAACGAATAAGTTAGAAAGTAAATAAAATAAAGTAAAGTAAAAAAAAAAAAAATAAAGAAAAGGGAAAGGTATTATAAGGTCACTTTTTTTTTTCGCAAAAAAAAATGGATTCGATATAATAAAAAAGAAAAAATCAAAATACAAAATAAAAATAGAAGTGATTTCCTAATTTTGTTCCATATGGATTTCAAAAAAGTTTCGTTTTTGAAATGAAGTTACATGACACTGTTTTTATTATAATTTTGAATATTAGTTTACTCAAGAGTTGACCAATAAATCTGTTGATTCTGAATCGTGGGAAGTGCCGATGCCAAGGGTGATGAATTTCTTTCTTTTTCTACCCCTGTCACTCTATTTTTGGTAGTACCTTCGAGAATAATGGATGAGTCAAAAACTTTCAATTGAACTTAGTCTTTCAATTGTTATAGTATTTTTGCTTATCCTCGTATCTTTCAAAAGCGGAAACTTAGGAAAGTGCTTTCTAAACATATGTATAAAAATAACGGATTTCCTTTAGCTCCTTCATGCCTACTATAACTAGTTATTTCGGTTTTTTACTAGCGGCTTTAACTATAACCTCGGCTCTATTTATTGGTCTGAGTAAGATAGGACTCATTTGAAATTAATTAAATGAATAAGTCATAAAAAAAATCCTTCTGTGGTATTCCATATATTCTCTAGTTCCTTACCGTATTAATTCCCAATTATTAATTATTGGGAATTGATATTTCTGGGCAATACAGATTAATATTAATATTTCGCGATAGATATTACCCCCCTTTTTCCTCTTTCAAATAAATGAAATTGAAATGATTGAAGTTTTTCTATTTGGAATTGTCTTAGGTCTAATTCCTATTACTTTGGCGGGATTATTCGTAACCGCATATTTACAATACAGGCGTGGTGATCAGTTGGACCTTTGATTAATTCACATCTTTTTTTTAACTGACCTCCCCGAATTAAATTAAAGAAAAGAGGGGGTCAAGGTCAAAAGACAAATTCAGATTGCTTTATTTCAGTTCAGTGTAATTTTCGACCTAACAACACAAGAGCAGAATCACGCTCTGTAGGATTTGAACCTACGACATTGGGTTTTGGAGACCCACGTTCTACCGAACTGAACTAAGAGCGCTTTCTTATCACAACGGAAAAAACTGTAAAGAACTGTAAAGAGGGTTTTCTATATATATATAGAAAATACTTCAACCCCAACAAATACTTCTTGCATATGCACGCTATCATAAAATTAAAGATTATGTATGTCCGAATTGAATCGCTCGAAAATGGATCCCCGGTTACTGCTCCTCTGAGCAGTAATAGGTAGGGATGACAGGATTTGAACCCGTGACATTTTGTACCCAAAACAAACGCGCTACCAAGCTGCGCTACATCCCTTTCAATTGGTCTACAGTATCATTGTAGAAAATCCCCGTCTTGTTTTCCACATCCTTATTTTATTTTCTTCATTCATATGCAAAATGGATCTTGCCATTTCTTTTTTTGGTCTCATATCATATAACATATAATAATAAATGAATATTTTTCTCGGTAATTCCCCGGCGGAAACGGACCCCTTTTCCTGCTTTAAGAAAAAGAAAATCTTATCTACCGAATCATTGCACATGTCAATTTGAATTAGTGATTCCACACACAAATACAAGTGGTCTTTAGTTACATATACATCTCTTACCATAATGTAGTCCAATATGGAATACGAAAAAAAAGAAGGAGGATTCTCAATGCGAGATCTAAAAACATATCTTTCCGTGGCACCGGTATTAAGTACTCTCTGGTTCGGGTCTTTAGCAGGTTTATTGATAGAAATAAATCGTTTCTTCCCGGATGCGTTGACATTTCCTTTTTTTTCATTCTAGTTATTGATATGGAAAGGGGTGAAGAAGATTAGAGATAGAATCAAATATTTGTGACTAATCTCTCCGTTCCCTCCTCTCTTTTTCTTTTCTTTCTTTTTCTTTTTTTTTTAATTAGATAGATAAAATAAGGGAGGAAAGAGAAAGAAAAAGCGGATTCAACCTCAGCGAAATTCAGGTTCAGGCTCCAATTAAATTAAGAATAAAATTAATAATAGAGTTAAAAGAAAAAAAATATCGAAATCCGAATGTGGTTAGAATAGGAGTATCGTACAATACAAGATACTTAAATGAAATACTGTATTGCGATTAGAAATATATTTAGAAATTGTTGTATTACTTATTATTTACTATATTAATTGCAACAAACCCGTTATTTCATAATTTGATTTTGAGTTGTTCGCAACTTCTATTTTTTTCGTTCCTTTTCCTTTCTTCTTATTTGCTTCGGAGCGGAAAATAGAAAAAGCTGGGTGAATCAAAAACCCAAAGGAGGTTCATGGCCAAGGGTAAAGATGCTCGAGTAAGGGTTATTTTGGAATGTACCAGTTGTGTTCGAAACGATGTTAATAAGGAATCAACGGGTATTTCGAGATATATTACTCAAAAGAATCGACACAATACACCTAGTCGATTGGAATTGAGAAAATTCTGTCCCTATTGTTTCAAGCATACAATTCATGGGGAGATAAAGAAATCGATATAGATCGAACCGAGTGCTTGGGTGTCGCCTTTTCAAGGAACATCAAAAATAAATTAGATATATATCTATATTATTTCATATATTTAAATAGAAACAACTAAATAAATATAGACAAACCAAATCCTATTAATTTTTTCTAGAATTTTTTTTTGTTTTTGATTTGATCGAAATAAGTATTTTAGGGATAAGGAATAAACAAATTATGGATAAATCTAAGCGACTCTTTCTTAAATCCAAGAGGTCTTTTCGTAGGCGTTTGCCCCCGATCCAATCGGGGGATCGAATTGATTATAGAAACATGAGTTTAATTAGTCGATTTATTAGTGAACAAGGAAAAATATTATCTAGACGGGTGAATAGATTAACCTTAAAAGAACAACGATTAATTACTATTGCTATAAAACAAGCTCGTATTTTATCTTCGTTACCTTTTCTTAATAATGAGAAACAATTTGAAAGAGGGGAGTCAACCGCTAGAAATACTGGTTTTAGGAACAGAAAGAAAAAGGCTTACTTTTCAATTGAATCAAAATTCTAATCCGAATTCAAACACAGATGGATGTTTTGTTCAAAAAATACGAGAATCCGTTGTGTCGTAAGAAAAAAAAAAAAGAATCGGGAAAGAAGAATAAATTTTTTTATCGAGCGTATTCGCTCATTTTGACGACTTTATCATACATATTATCCGATTTTATCATACTAATTTCTACTCTACCTTCCCGGAATTCATTCTCCAGAGAATTCCATTTAAAACTGTTTGGCAGATTCCTCCCAATCCCCCCTTTTTATGATCGCATTGGAAATCATATAAAGACAATTCCTATTTGATATAGCGATTTGTGCAAGTATTTTACGATTAAGAAGCAACTGCCCCTTATACAGATTGTGTATCAATCTACTATAAATATAAGATACCCCCGAACCGCGAATTACTGCATTTATTCGAGTGATCCACAAACGACGAAAATCCCTTTTTTTCCTATCTCTATTACGATGCGCCGAAACCAAAGCTCTTATTTTTTGTTGAATAATTGTTCGAGTAAGTCTTGAATGAGCCCCGCGAAAACTTGATGCAAATAAACGCATCTTTGTTCTACGTCTTCGAGCTATATATCCTCGTCTAATTCTGGTCATTGAGTAAATGAAACTTTGATGAATAACTAATTGATTTCCCTTCTTTCAGTTATTCTTTTCCCCTTTCTCTTAATAACAAAACGGATTCTTCCAATTTATAAAATCAAAATTCCAATGGCTTTTGCTACTATAACCTTCCCTACCACGCCTTTTTCCTTTTTTCTAGACATTGGAAAATAAAAATAGAAATCGATAAGGAAATTGTGGGTTCCATCGTCTATATGGTTACTTCTTAAACGGTGAGGTCTTCTCTATACACCGGAGCCCTTCTTTACATTTAATCAATGCTATTGGTAACTTGTACAGTTACCACTCTTTGGCTCTACCCATGAATTTTCCAGTAAGAAGTCTTTCAGAACAAGATATACCTTATACAGTAACGGTATTTAATTATGAAGATTGGTTGGGTAGCTGACCCTGTTAGTCCGTTCTTCTAAGAGCGGAAACACAATCTTTCCGCTTTTAAAATAGGATAGGATAGGATTTACCCCGCTTAATGGATAACTATTTGTTACCAATGGGGAATTCTTTCTCATCTTAAATTCCAAATTGAGGTGATTGAATTTGCACCAATTGAAACCATAAATTTCATACACAATAGAAAGATATGATAGATCTATCTTTTTTAGATAGTGAATGGAAGAACTCCATTCTATCCAATTCACCGGTACTGATCATTGATACTGGAAATTTTCTTTCTTTTGCTTTGTTTCAGTCCAGATTTAAACGAGTCGCACATACACCCTCGTACATGTTCCTCGGCGCTGAGGGCATCCCCCAAGAGCGGGGGATTTCGTGACGTTTCTAATTGGCTGTCTTGGGTTTCTAATAAGTTGTTTAATAGTTGGCATGCTGAATTATGCATTATGAGCTGGTTTAGATTGATCCTAACCAGATGATTATGAATTTCTTCTATTTAATATATTAATAGAATATTAAACCCTTAAGAAGTAAGAAGATAAAATCTTAAATCGTGCATTTGCGCGACATCACTGCTATTTTTTATGCAACCGCTACAAAATCAACAATTCCATGAGCTTGGGCTTCTGTTGCTGACATAAAAGTATCCCTTTCCAGGTCTTCGGATACAACCCAGAAGGGCTTGCCTGTTCTTTGTACATAAATCCTTGTAAGGATTTCGCGCAGTTTCAGTAGTTCTTCCGCTTCCAGGATAAGTTCAGATGCTTGTGCCTCATAAAAACCGGCAGCAGGTTCATGGATCATTACCCTGATCATATAATATAACACAATTAAGGGTTCCTGTATTTCGCACGACGAGGCAAGGCGAAGAGATAAAAAATAAGAAAAAGATAGAATTGAACAACCGTACGGGCATTCTTTTCGCATTGCATACGGCTCTACAATGGAATTTGTTTTTTTTTTACCTTTCATCGAAGAAAGAGAAAATGTGGGGTCTATTATACCCAGATCGGTAAATGATCCAATTACCACCCTTCTTTTTTTCGGAGGAGTTCAAAAATACTATGATGGTCCCGTTGCTTTATATATTTATTTCGTCTGTGATTCAGCAATCCCAAAGTTTCTTTTTTTTTTTCAAATATCAAATAAAAGAATAAAGAAAAAAATAATCTTCTTTTTTTATTTTCGTACTCTTTGATAACATAAATAGTGTTAATAACTTGCCGGTGTGAAAAAAGTTTGTGACGCTGAAATCGACCTAAGATAGGTAAGATAAAATCGGAAATACCCTTCCTTTATCTCATACTACACTACTCTTTCGATACATAATCTAATATTTTGAAAAACAATAAAAAATTTTCATATCGAATTCGAAGTGCCATGCTAATATTACTTAATATTAATAATTCATATGGCGAAGGCATAGTCTTCTTTTTTCTCTCAAATAAAAAACTCATTGGCGCCAAGCGTGAGGGAATGCTATACGTTTGGTAATTTCTCCTCCGACCAGGATAACAGACCCCATTGAGGCGGCTAATCCCACGCATATTGTCTCTATATCTGGTCGCACAAATTGCATAGTATCATAAATAGCTATTCCAGGTATTACCCATCCACCGGGGGAGTTTATAAGCAAATACAGATCCTTAGTCTCACTCTCCGCACTGAGATATACCATAAGAGCAATAAGTTGATTCGAAACATCGTTAGTAATCACTTGGCCTAAAAAAATTAATCTTTCTCGATAAAGTCGGTTGATTAGGATAAAATTATACCCTTAGGAGCCGTACAGGCACCTTTTGATGCATACGGTTCAACAAAACTTGCGAAAAAAAAAATCAATGTGTAGATTCCAGCCCTCTTTCTTTTTTTATAGCGGATTCTTTCTAATGAAGGCGAAGGGGCTTCTCTTTCATTAGAAAGAATGATGAGTTTGGCCGGTTTTCCTATAATATTAGAATTCACTAAACGTATCGGACTAACTTTTCATTGATGTATTTTTTCATCGAGATCCAATACAAAAATCACGATGTCATTTTCTTGTTCCTGAACGGGCTTCTTCAAATTTTTTAGGTTTATGCTCTACTCCGAGTAAGGATCCGCCCGATTTTGATTTGCACATATAGGACAAATGACCCCAATACCACGTCTTTTTTTTTTTTTGCTATGACTTCCCCCTTTTTCAATTTTTCAATTCATTTCGTTTATGTCTTCCGACAAATATTTGACGTATCCATCATATTTATTATTCGATTGATTAACTGTTTTAGATCATTGCTATTTAAATAAAAAAAAAAAAAATTTCTAAATCAAAGCATTTAGTTCTAAAGAGAATCGTTTATGATATCTTATGATATAAGTACTAATAATAGATATATTACCAATTGGGTTTTTCTAAACGGAGCCTAGATACCTCATCTGATTGGTCCAGCCAAGTCGACCATAAAATTTTTTAGTTGCTAATATTAATCTGGATACCTCTTCACAAAATGGATCTAATTGCATTTCATTGTACTTCACGCTACAAATTTTTGATGATTCAATCCCTTTTTTTTGCGAAAGGAAGGATATCTCAATCGGGGGAGAGAACGGGGAAATCCCATATGACCCAATATATCTGACAGGGCACACTATATGTCAACCCAAGTTGGATTCCGATTCCCGTGAGTCTTAAAAGGCACTTTTGGAACACCAATAGGCATAAAATGAAAGAAAAAAGAATTACTCTATTTCACTTTGATGTGGAAACGTAATAATGGGTTTATTATTTTAATAATATTAGCTTTATCATCATATTTTCTACATAGATTGAATAAGTTCATAAAATAAAGTAAA